CGAAATAAACAACAATACTATTTCTACGGAAAATACCATTTATAGGTATTTCAATTGAGATAGCGGAGTGGGGCATTAGTTCTTTTTCTCGTTCTTGAATCGATCGGAAGGGGATAATGAATCTATTTCTTCGCCTCTTTGCCAATAAATCAGAATTCTCGTGGAGAATAGCGGGATACATAAGATTACAATGACCAGTACATATGATTCGCTTAAGTCTTGAATAATCAGGAATGCCCCTTTCCTTTTTATCCGAAAGATCTGAACTAAACAATTTGTGTTTAACTTGATCATTTGAAGGGCTAGAAATATATCTTCTTTCGACAGAAAGAGAATGAACGTTCATTTGATCTTGATCCTTGTGTAGCCAAAAAGGGACTATACTGAATCGGCGCGAACCTCCTGATAATATCCATAAATGGCTTGTTTTTGGTAAGAGATGGATATTACTATATATAAATTCAGGTGCATGGTACACATCGGTACTCCAGTGCATTTCTCCTTCTGAATCGGAATAAATATGTTTTCGAACCCTCTCTTTCAAATTCAAAGTGTATGTTCCCGCGCGAATTTCGGCAATCACTTGTTCTGATTCTACATATTGATCATTTTGAACTAAAAGAAAACTTTTTGGTGGAATAATCACCTTATGTAGAATATCTTGACTATCAATAGTTACATACAAGTCTCTATAACATAGAAAAGCAGGATGCCCGTGGCGTGTACGTGTGGGATGAACCAAATCTTCATTAAATTGAATTTTTCCGTTAGAGGGGGCTCGTACTTGTTCCGCAGTACCCCCTGTAAATACTCCACCGGTATGAAACGTTCTTAATGTTAGTTGAGTACCCGGTTCCCCAATGGATTGACCCGCAATAATACCTACAGCTTCTCCCAATTCTACCAGGTCACCATGAGTAGGACTCCGACCATAACAAAATCGACAGATCCAAGACGTACTCCTACAAGTAAAAGGAGTTCGAATAGATATTGGTTTTGCTCGAAAGGCTGTGAATCGATTGACAAGTCCAATCCCAATATCTTGATTTCGAATGGCAATGCATCGTAGACCCATATATATATTGTCTGCTAATACACGACCCATTAATGTTTGGATAAAAATTCTTTCGGGCATGATACTATTTTGAGGACTCACAGAGATGCCTCGGGTGGTGCCACAATCTGTTCTACGTACAACAATGTGTTGAACTACTTCAACAAGTCTGCGCGTAAGATATCCAGCATCTGATGTTCGTACAGCAGTATCCACAACCCCTTTTCGGGCTCCATAGCAAGAAATGATATATTCTGTTAAAGACAGTCCTTCGCGTAAATTGCTTTGAATGGGCAAATCAATCATTTGTCCTTGTGGATCTGACATTAATCCTCTCATACCTACTAATTGGTGTACTTGAGATGCATTTCCCCTAGCTCCCGAAAAAGACATTACATGTACTGGATTAAAGGGTTCCGTCATCCTAAAATTAGGATTCATCTCTTGTCGCAAATATTCACTTGTAGCATACCATATCTCAATAGATTGACGTAATTTTTCTACCGCGTGCACATTTCCATAATGATAGTGTTTTTCCAAAATCAAACTTTGTTGTTCAGCATCTTGGACTAGCCATCCCTTAGAAGGTATTGTTAAAAGATCATCAATTCCTAATGAAATGGATGTAGCCGTGGCTTGCTGGAAACCCAGAGTCTTTACTTGATCCAGGATGTGGGATGTATATGCCATTCCAAAGTGATCTATTAATCTGCTAATAAGACGTTTAATGGCAGTTCCATCTATCGCTTTATTGTGAAAGACCAAATTGACCCGTTCAACCATAAGCACCTCTCTATTCCGATTAGTAGGATTCGACAATGGATTTGAGTTAATGATTGGAAAACTTCCTTTTCTCGATCTTGATTTGCATAGAAATTCAGGAACTATGGTCCTAATTGAACCGAAGAGATGTGAATTCACCCCGGTACGTAGAATTACTTCGCTTTAATCCTTAGTATTAGATTCCATCTGAGTAGGCTTGGCAAAACCCTTGTATAGCTTCTTCGATTTCTCGATAAAGAGAAATATGACCAACAGTGGTTCGAATGTATATACAAAGAAGTTCTTTTTTTATACTTCTTACTATTAGATATTGTCCATAAATTTCATGATAGGTACCCAAGGATTCATAGTGAACTTCAACGGGAGCTTCCCTTGAAGCAATAGCGCGTTGATCTAATTGCCACCGGAGCCACAAAGGACTATCTAAATGGATTCTTTTCTGCCAATAAGCTCCAATTGCATCATAGGAATTACAAAAAAAGGGTTCTTTCGTATACTGATCATTATTATCATCAATTCTTTCATTCTTCGAATTTTTGCGATTACATGGATTATACCTATTTGCATAAATACCTTGGCGATTCCCACTTGTTAATACATATAACCCCATAAGCATATCCTGAGTTGGTACGGAAATGGGATCGCCAATAGCAGGCGACAAGA